TTATGCCCGTCAGCCACTTGTATATTGATTTAGGTCAGGAATTTATAGGAAATTTTCTAGCCTAAATGGAATTTAACACTTATTAAAATTCAAGTTATGTTTGGTGGATTACTAGAATGGGGAGGAGAGTCTGGTGTTGAAATCTCTGGTTTTGGGGTTTGTCAGAGTAAGTAGATACTGGTGGGGGAGGGGGGGTTTGACTTAGAAATGAGTATTAGTTCCATTTATGTCCGAAAGAACATTGATAGTATGTCTTTAGAGAATTCCTATGAGGATAAATGACACTTGAATAGAGAAGTCCAGCTACACGAATAAGCTGACCTTCATGCCTTGACGGCTATGGTGAGTCACAGCATACCGAAAAATAAAAGATACCAAAGGCACGAGACCACAGTTATGTTGGGCATGGGCTGATTAGACCCGTACCATCGAGATGTCTTATTTAAGGGGAACGTATGGACGATGATCCATTCCTATGGCCCTGAAGTAAGAACCAGATGTCTGATAAAGTTTCACATTAGTCACCCCCAAGTTAAAATGGGCCCGGAGCGAGAAGAGGGGCAGAGGTGGGCGGGTTGCTGGTTTCTCGGAGGATGGTAGAAATATAGACCAAATGTGGAAGGGGATAGTCATATGGAAAAGCAGGGTTATGACGGAAATGGTGTATGTAAGATCACGCAGGGGAGTTGAGTTACATTAATAGATTAGTAGACAAGAATAGTCATGTTGAAAACCAGTAATGTTGAGAAACCATTAAATGTCCTAGTACATTAATTATATAGTACATGCTTATATGCTAGGGGAATATAATATAATGCACGATATACATAAATGTATTATGGACTAGATAAAATTATGTACAGGAAGTAGTTTAGCAAGAATATCAGCTTTGGGTGCTGATGGTGGAGGTTAAACCTCCCTTCTTGAGATGCCCTAAGAAGTTAATCTCCATTTTTGGTTTACAAGACCAAGGTAATTTTTATACTATTAGGACATTAAGTGAATTTTAAGACGTAATCTTCAATTATACTAGCAATTGGTATGAAGATGACGATAATGGTGAAGTAGGCAATAGAGGCGATCTGGCCGATAATGATAAATGGGTATTCTACTGGCTGACCTCCAATTCATGTAAGTAGAAGGAGGTCTGCTACTAGGAGTCAGTATATAGTTTGTGTGATGGGGCGGAAGGTTATAGCTCGGAGTTTCGATGTGTGAAGCAAAGGTAGGGTAGTGAGAATAAGAATTGATAAAATGAGGGCTAGAACGCCACCTAATTTATTGGGAATGGATCGTAGGATAGCGTAGGCGAATAGAAAATATCATTCTGGTTTAATGTGTGCGGGAGTATTGAGTGGATTTGCAGGAGTGTAATTATCTGGGTCTCCGAGAATATCCGGGAAAAACAATACTAAAATTATGAGAGCAATTAATAGCAGGAGAACCCCGAGGAGATCTTTAATTGTATAATATGGGTGAAATGGGATTTTGTCTGCGTCTGAGTCAAGGCCTGTGGGGTTATTTGAGCCAGTTTCGTGGAGGAATAGGAGATGGACTATGGCTAGGGCAGCGATGATAAAGGGGAGGATGAAATGGAATGCGAAGAATCGGGTGAGGGTTGCTTTATCTACAGAAAAGCCCCCTCAAATTCATTCTACTAAGGTTGTTCCGATGTAGGGAATGGCTGAGAGAAGATTAGTGATTACTGTAGCCCCCCAGAATGATATTTGTCCTCATGGAAGAACATAGCCCATAAATGCTGTTGCTATTACTGCGAATAGAAGGACAATTCCTACATTTCATGTTTCTACTATAGTGTAGGATCCGTAGTAGATTCCGCGGCCTACGTGGAGGAATAAGCAGATAAAGAATATTGAAGCTCCGTTGGCGTGGAGGTAGCGGATTAGTCAGCCGTAGTTTACGTCTCGGCAGATGTGGGTAACTGATGAAAAGGCGGTTGTTGTATCTGATGTATAGTGTATAGCTAGGAATAATCCTGTTAGGATTTGGATGACAAGACAGAGGCCAATTAAGGATCCGAAGTTTCATCATGATGAAATATTTGATGGGGCGGGGAGATCGATGAATGCGTGATTAACAATTTTTATTAACGGGTGCTTCTTACGTATGATTGTCATTAGTGTTTCTATAGTTGAATTACAACGATGATTTTTCATGTCATTGGTCATAGATAGAATCTATGTAGAAATTATGACAGAACTAATTTTCATTTTAAGTTCATTACTTGCTTTAGGTTGTCTAGGCACATCATTGAAGCCTTCACCTATCTATGGGGGTATGTGTTTGATTATCAGCGGGTGTGCTGGTTGTTTAGCGGTGTTAGGATTTGGAGGATCTTTTTTAGGTCTAATAGTATTTTTAATTTATTTGGGTGGTATAATGGTTGTTTTTGGGTATACTACTGCTATGTCAGCTGAGGAGTATCCGGAGACTTGGGTTTCTAGTTGATTGGTGTTAGGAATTTTAGTAATAAGTATGCTTATGGAGTTGGGGATGACTTTTGTAACTGAGTATTATGAGGGTGTAGAGTTGATCTTAAATTATGATGGAATGGGGGGTTGAATTATTTATGATGGGGATGAGTTAGGTTTAATAGGGGAAGGGGGAGCTGGTGTAGCAGCTTTATATAGTTGCTCGGCTTGATTGATGGTTGTTTCTGGTTGAACTCTGTTGATAGGGGTGTTTATTATCATTGAAATTACTCGGGGAAATTAATGATAAGGATGGGGAGGGTCAGAAGGGAAACTAGGAAGGATAGGAAATATAATTTGATTAGGCCTTTTTGGCTCGTGATGGTTTGGGCTGCATGAAGGTTAGATAGTGAGATAGTTTTGGGGAGTGCTTTTTCAAGTCATGCCAGGTCAAGGGAAGAGAGGGCAGTGTTGAAACTTATTGTTAGGTATTTTGTTGGGATAAGACGGTGTAAGATAAGTGTGAAGTAGCCCAATGAGGTGGAGAACATGTTAAATGATGATTGGGGGGTAGTTTTTAGATTATAGGTTAGGTTGTTTAGTTCAAGGGCAATGGTGAAGCCTAGAATGGTAACTAGAATTGCTGTGGTTTTTAGATATCATGGTATAGTTATTTCTTGAATAGAGTTAATGGGGATATTATATGAAATAATAAAACCGGCGAAAATACTACCTAGGGCTAAGCGTTTAATGGGGTTTATGAGGGTTGGGTTGTTTTCGTTAAGGAGGATAAGTGGTGAGTATCGGGGTTTTGTTATGAGGGCAAAGAAAATGATTCGTAAGCTGTAGGCGGCTGTCAGGGAAGTGGCTAGAAGAGTAATAAGGAGGGCTCAGGCGTTTGTATTACAGGTATTCGCGGCTTCAATGATTAGGTCTTTTGAGTAGAAGCCTGTAAGGAAGGGTGTACCTATTAGGGCTAGGCTTCCAATTGTGAGACAGGAGGAGGTGAATGGGAGGGGTTTTAATAGACCCCCTATTTTTCGGATGTCTTGCTCGTCGTTCAGGCTGTGAATAATTGAGCCGGAACATAAGAATAGTATAGCTTTAAAGAATGCGTGGGTGCAGATGTGGAGGAAAGCTAGGTAGGGTTGGTTAATACCTAGAGTGACCATTATTAGGCCTAATTGGCTTGATGTGGAAAAGGCTACAATTTTTTTGATATCATTTTGGGTGAGAGCACAAATTGCTGTAAATAATGTGGTTACTGATCCAAGACAAAGTATAATGGTTAAAGCAGTGCTGTTGTTGGAGCATATAGGATGAAATCGGATTAGTAAGAAAATTCCTGCGACTACTATAGTGCTGGAGTGAAGGAGAGCTGAAACTGGGGTAGGGCCTTCTATAGCCGAGGGGAGTCAGGGATGAAGTCCGAATTGTGCTGATTTGCCTGTTGCTGCAATTAGGAGGCCAAGTAGGGGAAGTAAGCTTTTGTTGTCGGCTATGAAGATTTGTTGAAAGTCCCATGAGTTATTATTCAGGCATAATCAAGCTATAGTGGCGATGAAGCCAATATCCCCAATGCGGTTGTATAGGATTGCTTGTAGAGCTGCAGTATTAGCATCTGGGCGACCGTACCATCAGCCAATTAAGAGAAAAGATATAATTCCTACACCTTCTCAGCCAATAAAGAGTTGAAATATGTTGTTGGCAGAAGTAAGAATTACTATTGTAATAAGGAAAATGAGCAGGTATTTAACGAATCGGGCTAAATTAGGGTCGGAGTGTATGTATCATGAAGAGAATTCTATGATTGATCAGGTTACAAAAAGGGCAACTGGTAGAAATATAGTGGAAAAGAAGTCGAATTTTAGGCTGATAGAGAGTTTAATGGTGTTAATAGTGATTCAGTGTCAATTGGTAATAAGAAATTCTGTGTTAGAGTGGAATAAAATGCATAGGGGGATGAGGCTGAGTCAAAAGGTGAGTTTAATTAATGAGGTGACGTGAGCGGGAAAGTTAGTTATTTTATAATAATCAGTTAGGGTTAAAATGATGGGTAATATTAGAAGTAGTAGAATGAGGACAATAGTAGAGGTAATAAAGTTAATTACTTTTATTTGGAGTTGCACCAAGTTTTTGGCTCCTAAGACCAATGGATTACTACTATCCTATAAAAGTAAGAAAGCCATGCTATTATACATGGAAGCATGAGTTAGCAGCTCTTGCAAACTTTCTTGGTAAACAAAGGGTTTTATGCCTTGTCTTCAGGTTCACAGTCTGATGTTTTGATAAACTATATTTACACAAAGTGTTGCCTAGGATGAGTTTGGGGTTTACTGTTAGGAGAATAAGGGGGAGAACGTGAAGTGCTATAAGTGTGAGTTCTCGGGTGTGGGATGGGTGTAGGGTGTTAATGTGGGTTGTGAGTTTGCCTCGTTGAGTAGTAATAAGTATATAGAGAGAATAGAGGGCTGTGATGAGGATATTAACCCCTACTAAGATGATGGTTAGGTTGGATCATGAGAATAAAGAAACTGTGATTATAAGTTCACCAATTAGGTTAATTGAGGGAGGAAGGGCTAAATTTGTGAGGCTTGCGAGGAATCAGAATAATGCTATTAGGGGAAATGCTGTTTGGAGGCCTCGAAGCATGATTATAGTTCGACTGTGGATTCGTTCGTAGTTAGTGTTGGCTAAGCAGAAGAGTAGAGAAGATGTGAGGCCATGTGCAATTATAAGTGTTGAGGCTCCTATGAAACTTCATGGGGTTTGAATTATGATTGCTGTGATAACCAGGGCTATATGGCTTACTGAGGAGTAGGCAATGAGGGATTTCAGATCTGATTGTCGTAGGCAGATTGAACTAGTTATAATTATACCTCATAATGATAATAGGATGAAGGGGTATGCTATGGATTTTGTTAGGGGATCAAGAATGATTGACATTCGTATTATACCATAGCCTCCTAGCTTTAGTAGAATGGCTGCTAAGATCATTGATCCTGCAATGGGGGCTTCTACGTGAGCTTTGGGGAGTCAAAGGTGAACCCCATATAAGGGTATTTTAACTATAAATGCTATTATACATGCTAGTCATAGAATGTGATGAGATCATGATGAGTTAAGAGAAGTAGTTGTAAATGAGAGGAGTATAATGTTGAGGGACCCTAGTGAGGAATGAATAGAAATAAGAGCAATTAAGAGTGGGATAGAGCCAATTAGTGTATAAAACAGGAAATAAAGGCCGGCGTTTAAGCGTTCTGTTTGGTTTCCTCAGCGAGTAATGATAATAAGAGTAGGGATAAGAGTAGCTTCAAACAAGATGTAAAATAAGATTAGTTCATTTGCGGTGAATGTAGCGATTAGGAGGATTTGGAGGCAGATTAATATAGAGATGTATAGTTTTTTGTTGAAACTAGTTTCATTGTGAATATGGTTTTGACTAGCTATAAGTATTAGGGGGAGAAGCCAAATAGTGAGTATTGTTAGCGGGGAGGAGATTGGGTCAGTGAAGAATAGGGGTGAGAGTCCTGTGCCTGTTTCATTTATTTGTCATAATGTTGTTATAGCGAAGATATTAATGAGGAGACTATGTGCGGTGGTATTAATCAATACGGTTTTGTCTGGTGACAGTCAGGTTAGTGGTAGTAGCATTAATGAGGGAATGATAATTTTTAGCATTGTAGGAGGTTTAGATTTTGTACGTAGTCTGTGCCATATGTGCTTGAAATCTTTACTAGTAAGGCTAGACCTACTGCTGCTTCGCATGCTGCGAATACAAGGATTACGATGGGAGTTGATATGGAGTGTATGTTTAGGGAGGTGATGGATGTTATAATGAATAGAGAAAGTATCATACCTTCTAGGCATAGTAGGGTAGATATTATATGTGATCGAAAAATAACGGTTCCAAGAAAAGAAAATAAAAAAGCTAGCACTACGTTGAGGACTGTGGTCACCATGATGGTGATTATGGTTATACCATAATTTAATGAGTCGAAATCATTTGTTTTTGTTAAACTAATCACCAGTTTTATTCTGTTCATTCTAGGCCTTTTTGTTTTCACTCGTAGGCTAGGCCGAGGCCTAGGATTGATAAGAACAGGAAGGAGATGATAAGTGCTGTGTGAAGGCTAATAGATTGAATAGCTCAAGGTAGGGGGAGAAGAAGGGCAATTTCTAGGTCAAACAGAAGAAAGGTAATAGCAACTAAGAAAAATTTTATAGAAAAGGGTAAGCGGGCAGAGCTTATGGGGTCGAACCCACATTCATAGGGTGTTGCTTTTTCTGTGTAGGTGTTGAGTTGTGGGAGTCAGAATGCGACTAAGATGAGTGTTAAAGAAAGTGTAATGTTAGTTAAGATGGCTAGGAGAAGATTTATTACTTTCTTCTGGGGTGGGTTCAGAGCTAACTGATTGGAAGTCAGTTGTACTAACTATACTAAGAAAGTATGAGCCTCATCAGTAGATAGATACGTAAAGGAAGAGTCACACAACGTCTACGAAGTGTCAGTATCATGCTGCGGCTTCAAAACCAAAGTGGTGTTTTGACGTGAAGTGGTATTTTAGTTGACGTAAGAGGCAGACTAGGAGAAATGTTGAGCCAATAATTACATGTAGTCCGTGGAAGCCTGTGGCTATAAAGAATGTTGATCCGTAAATTCCGTCTGAGATAGAGAAGGAGGTTTCTAGATATTCTGATGCTTGAAGTGCGGTAAAGTAACCTCCTAAGATGATGGTGATTAGTAAGGCTTGATTTATATTGGCTCGATTACCCTCTATAAGGCTGTGGTGGGCTCATGTAATTGAGACCCCTGATGCTAGTAAAACTGATGTATTTAGTAAAGGAACTTCTAAGGGGTTTAGAGGAGTAATACCTGTAGGAGGTCAGCAGCCGCCTAAGTCGTGAGTGGGGACTAAGCTAGAGTGATAAAAAGCCCAAAAAAACCCAGCGAAAAAGAAGACTTCTGATACAATAAAAAGAATTATACCGTATCGAAGGCCTTTTTGTACGATAGGTGTGTGGTGGCCTTGGTAAGTTCCTTCTCGTACAATGTCTCGTCATCATTGATATACGGTTAGCATATTTGTTAGGAGGCCAACGTTTAAAAGGATTAGGGAGTTATAGTGAAATCATATAACTAAGCCAGAAGTTAGTAAGAGGGCTGAAAAGGCACCAGTGAGTGGTCATGGGCTTGGGTTAACTATATGATATGCGTGTGTCTGGTGGGTCATTAGGTGTTGTCATGTAGATAGAGGCTTACTAGTAAGGTGAATACGTAGGCTTGGATCAGTGCTACAGCAAGTTCTAGAATAGTAAGAAGTATTAGAACAGAGAATGTGATGATGGCTGTTGGGGGGCTAATGGATGTTAAAACTAGCGTTGCACCTCCAATCAAGTGCATGAGTAGATGGCCTGCAGTAATGTTGGCTGTTAAACGAACTGCTAAAGCTATAGGTTGAATAAATAGACTAATTGTTTCGATAATAATGAGTATTGGGATTAGAGGAATAGGGGTTCCTTGGGGTAGGAAGTGGGCTAAGGAGTTTTTTGTTTTGTGTCGGAAGCCTAAAATTACTGCTCCAGCTCACAATGGAATGGCCATACCTAAGTTTATAGATAATTGAGTTGTTGGTGTAAATGTGTGGGGTAGTAGGCCTAAGAGGTTTGTGGATCCGATAAATATAATTAGGGATACTAGTATTAGGGATCAGGTTTGGCCTTTTGGAGAGTGTATAGATATCATTTGTTTGGTAATCAGTTTTACTAATCATTGTTGGAAGGTGTTGAGGCGATTAGTAATTAGGCGTTTTGAGGTTGTTATAATAATTGAGGGGAATATAATGATAGCGATGACAATGGGAAGACCCATTATGGTTGGGGTAATGAAAGAGGCAAATAGATTTTCGTTCATTTTGATTCTCAGGGGTTAGTTGATTTAGTAATTTTTAGCTGTTTATTGGAGGGATTGGAAGGGAAATTATAGAGGGAAATTTTTAGTTGCATTAAAATGAAGAGCGTGGTGATGGAGGCTAAGATTGTTGTGAATCATGTAGAGGTATCCAGTTGTGGCATTTCATTGTGGAGATGGAAGGTCTCTAACTTTAACTTAAAAGGTTAACGCTCTAAGCTTCACAATGAGGTTAAATTATTGATGAGGATCAGGATTCGAAATATTTAAGGGGCACCATTTCTAGGACAATAGGCATAAAGCTGTGATTGGACCCGCAGATTTCTGAGCATTGCCCATAGAATAGTCCTGGTCGATTTGATGAGATGGTGGCTTGGTTTAGGCGCCCTGGGATTGCGTCCGTTTTGAGTCCTAAGGAAGGTACAGCTCATGAATGAAGGACGTCTTCGGAAGAAATTAACATACGGATCGGTAGTTCTATTGGGAGTACTACTCGATTGTCAACCTCTAGAAGACGCAATTCTCCTGGTTTAAGATCATTGGTCGGAATCATATAAGAGTCAAAGCAAAGATCTTCATAGTCTGTATATTCATAGCTTCAGTATCATTGATGACCTATAGTTTTTACTGTTAAAACAGGGTTGTTGATTTCGTCTATTATGTAAAGAATTCGAAGGGATGGGAGAGCAATGAGGATGAGAATAACTGCTGGTAAGATTGTTCAGATGGTCTCTACTTCTTGAGCGTCTATAGTGCTCGTGTGAGTGAGTTTAGTAGTTAATATTAGTGAAATGATGTAGAGAACAAGAGAGCTAATTAGGAAAACAATTATCAGGGTGTGATCATGAAAATTTATAAGTTCCTCTATAATAGGTGATGTGGCATCTTGCAAGCCTAATTGAGAGGGATAAGCCATTTAAGATATATAGAGTTTAGTCTATAATTTAACTTTGACAAAGTTACGTAATGAATTTACTAATATCTCATTGAGAAAGACATAGAGGTTATGGAGTTGGCTTGAAACCAATTTTAGGGGGTTCGAATCCTTCCTTTCTTATTTTACTTTTACGAAAGTTGGTTCCTCAAATGTGTGGTAAGGAGGAGGGCAGCCATGAAGTCACTCTAGATTGGTGGATGAGTATTCTACTGTGAGCACTTCTCGTTTAGAGGCGAAGGCCTCTCAAATTATAAAGATTATTACAAGTACTGCAGTAAGTGAGATAAAGGACCCTATTGAAGATACTGTATTTCATGTGGTGTAGGCGTCAGGGTAATCTGAGTAGCGTCGAGGCATACCGGAAAGACCAAGGAAGTGCTGAGGGAAGAAAGTTAAGTTAACTCCTACAAATATAATGGCAAAATGAGCTTTTGCTCAAGTGTCGTCAAGAGTGTAGCCGGAGAATAATGGGAATCAGTGTACAAATCCTGCTATGATAGCAAATACTGCCCCTATAGACAACACATAATGGAAATGGGCTACTACATAGTAAGTATCATGCAGGACAATGTCTAGTGAGGAGTTAGATAGTACAATTCCTGTGAGTCCCCCTACTGTGAACAGAAAGATGAAGCCTAGTGCTCATAGTATAGCCGGAGATCACTTGATATCACCTCCATGAAGGGTGGCTAGTCAGCTGAATACTTTTACCCCAGTAGGGATAGCAATAATTATTGTGGCTGATGTGAAGTAAGCTCGTGTATCAACGTCGAGGCCTACCGTAAATATATGGTGAGCTCACACGATAAAGCCAAGGAAACCGATAGATATTATTGCCCATACTATACCCATATAACCAAATGGTTCTTTTTTTCCTGAGTAGTAAGTTACGATATGGGAAATAATGCCAAAGCCTGGTAAGATTAAAATGTATACTTCAGGATGACCAAAAAATCAGAATAAATGTTGGTACAAGATAGGGTCACCTCCACCCGCAGGGTCAAAGAATGTAGTATTTAGGTTACGGTCTGTAAGCAGTATTGTAATGCCTGCGGCTAGAACTGGTAGGGATAGTAGTAGTAGAACAGCTGTGATTAGGACTGACCATACAAATAGGGGTGTTTGGTATTGTGTCATAGCTGGGGGCTTCATGTTGATGATTGTGGTAATAAAGTTAATAGCCCCAAGGATTGATGAGATACCTGCTAAGTGAAGGGAGAAAATGGTGAGATCCACGGAAGCCCCTGCGTGAGCTAAGTTTCCGGCTAGCGGAGGGTAAACTGTCCATCCTGTTCCGGCTCCTGCTTCAACTATGGATGAAGCTAGAAGTAGAAGGAATGAAGGTGGTAGAAGCCAGAAGCTCATATTATTTATACGAGGGAATGCTATGTCTGGGGCTCCAACTATTAGGGGTACTAACCAGTTCCCAAATCCGCCGATTATTATAGGTATAACCATGAAAAAGATTATTACGAATGCATGGGCAGTGACTACAACGTTGTAGATTTGATCATCCCCCAATAAGGCCCCAGGCTGACCAAGTTCTGCTCGAATAAGAATGCTAAGGGCTGTCCCTACTATCCCAGCTCAAGCACCGAATATTAGATACAAGGTTCCGATGTCTTTGTGGTTAGTTGAGAAGAGTCAGCGGTTAATGAACATAGGTAAAATGGCTGAGGAAAGCATTAGACTGTAAATCTAAAGACAGAGGTTATAGCCTCTTTTTGCCAGCCTTAAGGTGATATTCACATCGAATTGCAAATTCGAAGGTGTAGATAACATACTCTACTGAGGCTTCTCCCGCCCCCTTTCTGAAAGGCGGGAGAACTAGATTGAAGCCAGTTGTTGGGTGTTTAGCTGTTAACTAAAATTTTGTAGGTTAGAATCCTATCAATCTAGGGGAGGATTTAGCTTAAATTAAAGTAATTGATTTGCATTCATTAGATGTAAGATGAAGACTTACAATCCTTACGCAGAAGTTAAACATGAGTGTTTACTAAGGGCTTTGAAGGCCCTTGGACTATTTATCTTAAACTTCTATATGGTTAGGGATGAGAGAGGCAGCGTAAGGGTACTGAGGATGGTTATTGATGCTAGGATAGAGTACTTTTTAGTGCTTGTTTGATGAGAGAACATTTTGGAGTTGTTGTTTGTTGGAAATAAAGTTAGTGAGGTAACATAGATTAGGCGAGTGTAGAAAAATAAGTTGATTAGGGCTGTGATTGCTATTATTGAGGCGATAATGTGGTTATTGTTTTTTAGGAGTTCGGAAATGATAAGTCATTTGGGCAGGAAGCCTGTGAGTGGTGGTAGGCCTCCTATGGAGAGTAAGATAATGGCTGTTAGGGGGAGTAGTATTGGTGCTTTGTTTCATAGGAGGGATGATATTTTAATAGATGAGAAAGAATGAGCGGACAAGATTAAGAAGAAGGCTAGTGTTAATGTAATATAGACAGCGAGATTAAGTATAGTGAGAGTTGGGTTGTAGGGAAGGATGGAGATTATTCATCCTATGTGAGCAATAGAAGAGTAGGCTATAATTTTTCGAGTTTGTGTTTGGTTGAGGCCACCTCATGCACCAACTAGTACGGAAACGAGGGCCGAAAAGAGTAAAACTGAGGGGTGGGTATTTTCATAGGTTTGGAGTAGGATAGACATAGGGGCTAGCTTTTGTCAGGTGAGGAGAAGGAGACCCGTATTGAATGAGATACCTTGTGTTACTTCTGGAAGTCAAGCATGGAAGGGGGAAAGGCCTAGTTTGATTGCTAAAGAGATGAATATTAGGGTAGAGGTGAAGTCGTTTGTTTGGGATTGAAAGGATCAGATACCTAATTGTTTATAATTTAAGATAACGGAAAGGAGTAAGATTATTGATGCAGTGGCTTGTGTGATAAAGTATTTAGTTGCGGCTTCTGTGGATCGTGGGTTTGATTTGCTAATTATAAGAGGAATAATGGCTAGGAGGTTTATTTCTAGCCCAATTCATATAAGAAAGAAACTGGAGCTGAGCATAGTGACTATTGGGCCTGAAAAAATAGTAAAATAGATGATGAGGAGGGTGAACGGATTAATTAGTACGGGAGGGATTTAAACCGACATTTTCGGGGTATGGGCCCGATAGCTTAATTAGCTGACCTTACTTGGGTAGAGTGAAGTATATAGGTAGTACGTAGAATTTTGGATTCTAAAGTGCAGGTTCAACTCCTGTTATTCTAGAAACAAGAGGGCTTAAACCTCTATTATTTACTCTATCAAAGTAATTCTTTTATCAGACATGTTTCTAGGTGTAGGGTGGGATGCTTGCTATAAAGATTGGAATAGAAATGTGTCATGTACATAGGGCTAGAGTTAATGGTAAGAAGTTTTTCCATAGTAGATGTATGAGTTGATCATAGCGGAATCGTGGGTAAGATGCTCGAATTCATAAAAATAGGGAGGTGAGGAGTAATGTTTTTAGCGCGAAATTAATGGTGTAAATTTCTGGGTTGTGAAGGTTGTGTAGGGGGCCTAGAAAGATAATAGTTGATAGTGCATTTATTAGAATAATGTTAGTATATTCAGCTATGAAAAATAATGCGAAAGGGCCAGCAGCATATTCTACATTAAAGCCTGATACTAATTCGGATTCCCCTTCAGTTAGGTCGAATGGGGCACGGTTCGTTTCAGCGAGGGTAGAGATAAATCACATTATGGCTAGAGGTCAAGATGTTAGGAGAAGTCAGGTGGCTTCTTGCGTTGTGATGAGGGATTGGAGGGAGAATGAGCCGTTCAGGAGGAGAACTGAGAGCAGGATAATTGCTATAGTTACTTCATATGAGATCGTTTGAGCGACAGCTCGCAAAGCTCCAAATATGGAGTATTTTGAATTGGAGGCTCAGCCAGATCAGAGAATGGAATAGACAGAGAGACTGGAGGTAGCTAAAATAAATAGGATACCCATGTTTATGTTGATTAAGGGATGAGGCATGGGAAGGGGAATTCATAGACTAAATGCTAGGGTGAGTGATAGTGTAGGGGCAATAATAAAGAGGGATGTTGAGGTGGCTAGGGGGCGGAGGGGCTCTTTAATGAAGAGTTTTATTGCATCGGCGAATGGTTGTAGGATGCCGAAGGGACCTACAATGTTAGGACCTTTTCGTAGTTGTATGTAGCCTAGAATTTTTCGTTCTACTAAGGTGAGAAAGGCTATGGCAATTAAGATGGGGATAAGGAGTATTAAGATATTAATAAAATGCACTATTAGGGAGAGGATTTGAACCTCTGGGAACAAGGGTTTAAGTCTTACGCAATTTCCGGGCTCTGCCACCCTAATAAACCCTTATCTAGGGGAGGGAGATGGTACGGATTTACTACATTGAGATGTGCTCATGTATTGTTTAGAGGCGCTTGTGATAAGGAGGCCCCATTTCTCTTGTCCTTTCGTACTGGGAGAAATCGTAAATAGATAGAAACCGACCTGGATTGCTCCGGTCTGAACTCAGATCACGTAGGACTTTAATCGTTGAACAAACGAACCTTTAATAGCTTCTACACCATTGGGATGTCCTGATCCAACATCGAGGTCGTAAACCCTAATTGTCGATATGGACTCTCGAACAGGATTGCGCTGTTATCCCTAGGGTAACTTGGTCCGTTGATCAAATGTCTTTGGGTCAATAAGATTATAAGTGCTTTGGCTTGTGGGCCTAGGCTATAATCATTCGGAGGATTTTTTGTGCTCCGAGGTCACCCCAACCAAAATCTAGTTCTTATACTTACATGTTTTGGGCCAATAGGTTATGAGGGGTTGAAGTTAAGAAGCGAGATTAAAGCTCCATAGGGTCTTCTCGTCTTATTATTTTATCCCCGCCTCTTCACGGGGAGGTCAATTTCACTGATTAGAGGTAAGAGACAGTTAAATCCTCGTTTAGCCGTTCATTCTAGTCCCTAATTAAGGAACAAGTGATTATGCTACCTTTGCACGGTCAGGATACCGCGGCCGTTTAACTAAGTCACTGGGCAGGCATTGCCTCTAATACTTGTGATGCTAGAGGTTATGTTTTTGGTAAACAGGCGGGATTTGTGTTTGCCGAGTTCCTTTTACTTCTTTTAATCTTTCCTTTAGGCACGCCTGTGTTGGGCTAACATTAGTGATTAAGTGGGTTAATAGGAGGCTTAAACACTTATATGGGTGTTAACTAACAATGGTTATCCGGGTTGTTATAGGCTTGTGCATGGAGAATATTATTCTTGTTACTCATACTAACAGTATCTCATCTATTTGTCAATAGATTAACCCAATTATAAGAATAGGAGGTTGGTATTATTTAAGAAATTAGGGGTTTTTAAGTGTTGAGCTTGAACGCTTTCTCTATTGATGGCTGCTCTTAAGCCAACTATGGTTATGTTATTAACACCTTACTCTCTATTAAAGGTTGTTTCCGTTCCTGAAGGGCTGTCCCCCTTCAGGCTATATTTTAATTTTACATTTAGATTATCATCTCATGAGGTAAAATTAAAGTTGAACTAAAATTCTTTATTGGGTAACCAGCTATCACCAAACTCGTTAGGCTTTTCACCTCTACCTAAAAGTCTTCCCACTATTTTGCCACATAGAGGGGTGCATCCATAAGATTGCTCTTAGGTAGCTCGTTTGGTTTCGGGGTGTCTGGCTGCAGTTCTCTTAGTCAGAAATTTTCTAGTTAGTTCATTATGCAAAAGGTAAAAGGTTTAAGCTTTGCTTTTTTGTACTTTTGACTTATCTTTCATCTTTCCCTTACGGTACTGCTTCTATAGCTCCTTTAATAGATTTTCTTTCACCAATACTCGAGTTTATAAATGTTTTGGTCAATTTTTAGAAATTGTTTAGTTGATATTTGTTAGGGCTAGCGTTGGTTCATAATGTCCGGTGGATAAGGAATCTTCTGGGTGTAGACCAGATGCTTTATGGGGTTTAAGCTACGTTATGGTTAATCCAAGCACACTTTCCAGTATGCTTACCTTGTTACGACTTATCTCCTCTCGTGAGCTTAATGGTTGTTATTAGGTATAGGGTTTGGCAGCCCAGTTTGAGGAGGGTGACGGGCGGTGTGTACGTACTTCATTGCTCTATTCAATTAAGCTCTCTACTCTTAATTTACTACTAAATCCTCCTTAGTCCTTTAGGTTTCATAAAGGATAGCGTGAATGTTCTTACTAAGAAAATGTAGCCCATTGCTTCCCACCTCATAGGCTACACCTTGACCTAACGTTTTTACGGGGAGTGCTCTTGCTTACTTCTATTCTTTTTTAAGGTTTGCTGAAGATGGCGGTATATAGGCTGAATTAGCAAGGGGTGGTGAGGTATAACGGGGTTTATCGATTATAGAACAGGCTCCTCTAGATGGATATAAAGTACCGCCAAGTCCTTTGAGTTTTAAGCTGTAGCTAGTAGTTCTCGGGCAAGTAGTTTTGTTATTTAACTTCTCAGGTTTAAGGCTAAGCATAGTGGGGTATCTAATCCCAGTTTGGGCCTTAGCTATCGTGTGTTGGAGTTATTAGGATTACTTTCGTTACTGAATTTAGGGCTAACAATGAATTTTCACATATTGGTTAGACTTCAATCCTATTAGTGTGATTATATAACACGTTTTACGCCGGAAATAATTAGTTCGGGTTAATCGTATGACCGCGGTGGCTGGCACGAAATTTACCAACCCTGTAAGGTATGACTAAGTCAAACTTTCGTTCATTGCTTAATTTTTATCACTGCTGAGTCCCGTGGGGGTGTGGCTAGGCAAGGTGTCTATAGCTATAGGAATGTGCTTGATACCCTCTCCTTAGAGCTTAAATTTTAAGTTCTAGGGATTTGACACTGGTGAAGGGAGTTTTGCATGTGTAATTCTACCTTCAACTAATTATAAGGCCAGGACCAAACCTTTGTGTCTATGGGATTAGTGATCCATCTAAGCATCTTCAGTGCTTTGCTTTATATTAAGCTACATGAAC